ATGAAATATTCAAATGATTTTTCATCGAATGACTATTCATCTCTTGTATTTTCATGGAAATAGGGACAAGAGGACTCTATGGAAAAATGGTGGTTCAATTCGATGTTGTCTAAAGGGAAATTAGAATACAGGCGTGGTCTAAGTACATCGATCGATAGGCTTGTTCGTCCTATTGAAAATACCGGTGTAAGTAAAGGTCCGGTTATAAATGATACAGATAAAAAGATTCATAGTTGGAGTGATAGTTCTAGTTATAGTAATGTTGATCCTTTAGTGGATGTCAGGGACATTCGGAATTTGATCTCTGATGACACGTTTTTAGTTAGAGATAGTAATAAGGATCTTTATTCCGTCCATTTTGATATTCAAAATCAAATTTTTGAGATTGACAATGATCCTTATTTCCTGAGTGAAATAGAAAGTTCTTTTTTTCGTTATTGGAATTCTAGTTATCTGAAGAGTGGCTCTAAGAATGACGATCCTCACTATGATTGGTACATGTATGATACTAAATATACTTGGAATACTCACATTAATAGTTGCATTGACTCTTATCTTCGTTCTGAAATCTGTATTGAGGGGCCCGTTTTAAGGGGTAGTGACAATTCCAGCGAGAGTTACATTTATAGTTACATTTGCGGTGAAAGTGATGAAAGTGCAAATAGTAATGAGGGGGGTAGCTCCAATATAAGAACTCTCGAGAATACTATTGATTTCAATATAACAGAAAATTCGAATAATTCCGATCCCGATTTGAGTCAAAAATATAGGCATTTGTGGGTTCAATGCGAACATTGTTATGGATTAAATTATAAGAAATTTTTTAAGTCCAAAATGAATATTTGTGAACAATGTGGATATCATTTGAAAATGACTAGTTCAGATCGAATCGACCTTTTGATTGATCCAGGCACTTGGGATCCTATGGATGAAGACATGGTTTCTCTAGATCCTATTGAATTTCATTCGGAGGAAGACCCTTATAAAGATCGTATTGATTCTTATCAAAGAAAGACAGGATTACCCGAAGCTGTTCAAACAGGCACAGGTCGACTAAATGGTATTCCCATAGCAGTTGGAGTTATGGATTTTCAGTTTATGGGGGGTAGTATGGGATCCGTAGTCGGCGAGAAAATCACACGTTTGATCGAGTATGCTACCAATCAATTTTTACCTCTTATTCTAGTGTGTGCTTCTGGGGGGGCACGTATGCAAGAAGGAAGTTTGAGCTTGATTCAAATGGCTAAAATTTCTTCTGCTTTATATGATTATCAATCGAATAAAAAGTTATTCTATGTATCTATCCTTACATCCCCTACTACTGGTGGTGTGACGGCCAGCTTTGGGATGTTGGGGGATATCATTATTGCAGAACCTAATGCCTACATCGCATTCGCAGGTAAAAGAGTAATTGAACAAACATTGAATAAGACAGTTCCTGAAGGTTCACAAGGGGCTGAATATTTATTCCATAAGGGCTTATTCGATCCAATTGTACCACGTAATCCTTTAAAGGGTGTTTTGAGTGAGTTATTGAAGTTTCACGCTTTTTTTCCTTTGAATTCAAATTCAATTAATTAATATTCATTAAGGAGAGCCCTAAGTTAAATTAGTTTATTTGTAGTGAATAAATAGTTAGTTTATCTGACTCAAAGTAAAAATCCGAAGAATCTATTTTTTCTTTGGTGAAATAAGATTCAATTGTATTTTTAAATTGTAGAAAGAATCATGCGGACAATTTCTTTTATCTCGATATTCCTGATTACTAATCAGGAACCCCCTATGAACAAGATAAAAGAAAATTCATCCTTATGCGATGCGCAATTCCAATTAGGCAAATAAATTGAATTTTCTTTTTCCTTCTTGTATAGAAAATAAAGAGTATCTTTCGACTATATCTCCCCAGAAATCTTTATTTTGACTAAGAATCCCCGTTGTTGGATCAAATCCTAATGAATCTTTCGGGAATTTGTTTGTAAGAAATATAAAATCAAAACGGAAATAAAAATGAGAATTCCCATTTTACGACAAGAATGGATTCTCATAGATATACTTTTGTATTTCATGTAGAAAGATGAAGATGAATAAGTCTCATTTATTTAATTATACACTCCTTGCACTTATTTATTATATATACTCACTTAGATATACTTAGTATAATTATATACGAATTATAATTATTATAAGATATCTTTATAACAATAACAGGTACAAATATTCCATCGAGGTACCCCATTCTATGACAGACTTCCCCTCTATTTTTGTGCCTTTAGTGGGCCTAGTATTTCCGGCAATTGCAATGGCTTCTTTATCTCTTCATGTTGAAAACAACAAGATTGGTTAGATCCAATGGGTCCCAATCTGATCTATTCTTTTCAATTAAGACTTCGATATAGATAATACGGATATCTATTTAATATAATATGGTATAACATCCGGCTTCTTCCGAACAGAAACGGAGGGGCTCTTTTGTATGGCTAAATGAGTTCTGGCTATTTTCATCGGAATCGGGGCGGATAGCTGAAATGTAAAGTCAATCTATCTATATGTAGATATATCTTATAGGAGATCATAGAAAATAGAAATTGGATGTTATTATTTTAGCCCTAACCGATTCGATGAATTACTTCGCAAGGGTTACATCAGAATGGCGCTAGTTGATGAGAGTTACTTCGGAAACAAAAAAAGCAAAGTCAAATCCGTTTGGACTATTTTCTAAATTCCAATAAAATGCAACTGGATCTAGTATGAGTTGGCGATCAGAACATATATGGCTAGAACTTATAGTGGGGTCTCGAAAAATAAGTAATTTCTGCTGGGCCTTTATCCTTTTTTTAGGTTCATTAGGATTCGTATTGGTTGGAACTTCCAGTTATCTCGGTAAGAATTTGATATCTTTAGTTTCGTCTCAGCAAATCCATTTTTTTCCGCAGGGGATCGTGATGTCTTTCTACGGAATCGCGGGTCTCTTTATTAGTTCTTATTTGTGGTGCACAATTTCTTGGAATGTGGGTAGCGGCTATGATCGATTCGATAGAAAAGAAGGAATAGTGTGTATTTTTCGTTGGGGATTCCCTGGAAAAAATCGTCGTATCTTCCTACGATTCCGTATGAAAGATATTCAATCCATCAGAATAGAAGTTAAAGAGGGTATTTATGCTCGCCGTGTCCTTTATATGGAAATCAAAGGGCAGGGGGCCATTCCCTTGACGCGTAGTGATGAGAATTTGACTCCGCGAGAAATTGAACAAAAAGCTGCCGAATTGGCCTATTTCTTGCGCGTACCAATTGAAGTTTTTTGAAATTTACTTGAACTGAAGAATAAATTCTTTTACCGAGAACATTTCTGTATTGTTTTTCCACTCATTTTTGATCAAAACAATATTCTTCATAAATCTCTTTCCAATTTTCCTGGATTATGACTGCGGGTAACCGACGAAATTTCTTTTTTTTTTTTCGAAATGAAATATTTTATATTTTGATAGAAAGGGTATTCCTTTGGCTCGAAATCCGAATAATATTCATTACTTGACGTGGTTCTTTCTGGGATTCATCGAAAAAGCTTCGAATTTGATCAATTGAGGTATCTGGAAACAAGATTTTTTTAATGATTTCTTCATTCGAAGTGGGCTCTTATTCTATTTCTGTATTCTTTCTAGATTCAAGGACTAACCGCCGAATTACAAATAATACAAATAAAATAGGTTCGCCGCCTTGTAATAGAACTTATGGTTGATAGAAAAAGATTAGATCGCCGAGATTCGTCGAATGCGGTGGGTTCATTAACAATTCAAATTCACAGATGAAAAAATGGCAAAAAAGAAATCATTTCTTCCTCTTCTATATCTTACATCTATAGTCTTTTTTCCCTGGTGGATCTCCCTCTTATTTAATAAAGGTCTTGAATCTTGGGTTAGTAATTGGTGGAATACTAGGCAATCTGAAACTTTTTTGACTGATATGCAAGAAAAGAGTATTCTAGAAAAATTAATAGAATTAGAAGAACTCTTACTCTTGGACGAAATGATAAAAGAATACCCGGAAACACATCTACAAACACTTCGTATAGGAATCTACAAAGAAATGATCCACTTGATCAAGATGCACAATGAGGATCATATCCATACGATTTTGCACTTATCGACAAATATAATCTGTTTCATAATTTTCAGCGGTTATTCTATTCTGGGTAATAAAGAACTTCTTATTCTTAACTCTTGGGTGCAAGAATTTCTATATAACTTAAGTGACACAATAAAAGCTTTTTCTATTCTTTTATTAACTGATTTATGTATCGGATTCCATTCGCCCCACGGTTGGGAACTAATGATTGGTTATGTCTCCAAAGATTTTGGATTTGCTCATAACGATCAAATTATATCTGGTCTTGTTTCCACTTTTCCAGTCATTCTAGATACAATTTTTAAATATTGGATTTTTCGTTATTTAAATCGTGTATCTCCATCACTTGTAGTGATTTATCATTCAATGAATGACTGAGAATATTTTACATAAGCAAAACGTTTCAAGACGTACTTACCCTTGCGACCCGGACGAGGATTTCCCCTACTCCTATATATTCCAGTAAAATTATTTCAGTAAATAGCAGAATTGTGGATAGGGACTATACAAGCAACCTACCTAATTTTATTGTAGAAATTTTCGGGATCAATGATTGAACCATGCAAATGAAAAATACCTTTTCTTGGATAAAGAAAGAGATTACTCGATCTATTTCCATATCACTGATGATATATATCATAACTCGGACATCCATTTCAAACGCATATCCCATTTTTGCACAACAGGGTTATGAAAATCCACGAGAAGCGACTGGACGTATTGTATGTGCCAATTGCCATTTAGCTAATAAGCCCGTGGATATTGAGGTTCCACAAGCGGTACTTCCGGATACTGTATTTGAAGCAGTTGTTCGAATTCCTTATGATAAGCAAGTAAAACAAGTTCTTGCTAATGGTAAAAAAGGGGGTTTGAATGTG